TTCCCTGAGAAGGGAGTGGCTACCTACTGGAGCTTCGACCAAGCACCCCCGGTCAATTCCGCTTTGGGGCCACCCCTTACTCTACCATTATTATAGGAGTATGGGGTTCGAGACAAAGAAAGATCAAGGCAGCATATCAGTTTTTCCTTTATACTTTACTTGGATCTCTTTTTATGCTATTAGCTATTCTGTTGATTCTTTTCCAAACAGGAACCACCGATTTACAAATATCATTAACCACAGAATTTAGTGAGCGGCGCCAAATCTTTCTATGGATTGCTTCTTTCGCCTCTTTCGCCGTCAAAGTGCCTATGGTACCAGTTCATATTTGGTTACCCGAAGCTCATGTAGAGGCACCTACGGCAGGATCCGTCATCTTGGCAGGAATTCCTTTAAAATTTGGAACCCACGGGTTTTTAAGATTTTCAATACCCATGTTTCCCGAAGCGACACTTTGTTTTACTCCTTTCATTTATACTTTAAGCGCGATTGCTATAATATATACTTCCTTGACCACTTCAAGACAGATCGATCTAAAGAAGATCATTGCTTACTCCTCAGTAGCCCATATGAATCTGGTGACTATTGGTATGTTTAGTCGGGCGGCGGCCGTTAGGTCACCTATTTTGAGTTATGGACACACAAGGCCAAAACATGTGTGTCGGGCGTGCGACCCATCAACCTACTAGCAATGGGGGAGAAAACATAGCATGTCGCAACAAAAGCTTGATTCGAGGCGTCAGCAAAACACTGCCGTCTGTTCCCTTCAGTCCCTTAGCGCCCCGGGACGGGAGTGGGGGGGACGGTCGTTAGACGGCAACAGCAGCACCGGCTCCACGAAGTCTGAATCGAATCTTTCTGTTGGCTTTCCCAATTCATTCGTAAATCAAAATCAAAGGGCTAGAAGTGCTCGCTTCTAGCTGCTTCGCCTGCTTCTTCTTATTATGGCGGCTATGTTGGCGTGGCGAAAATGAACGAAAAGCGAGATGAACGTGCTATTTTCAAATCGATTGATAGATAGCCTGATCTGTTCTGATAGATCTAAAGAGTAGAAATAGATAGAGAATAGAGAGGGAATCAATAATAAGGTCTTTGAGCCTATTTCTATCTATTGATGAGACAACTATCTATTCTTGATCCATCAGAAAGAAATCGATATGTATCTGATGGAGTCTACATCGTACGTAGAGCGCCCCAGCGCTTTTTGGGCCAGCTCAGTTCTCTTATCCATCGGTCCAATGCACTGGGCTCATCTCATGGAGGGAAAAGCCAAAATGTAGTTGTCTTGTTGTTGTTCGCCGCCTCGACGCATTCCCTTCTCTCCCCGGCATCGTCCCACACAGAAAGAAAGAGCGCGGAGCCCCGGCCCGAGCCATAGGTCCGCTAACGTAAAGCGAGGAGTTGAGCCTGAACTGGCGAACCGAAGTCACTTTCGGAACCATACTTCCTACAGCTAACATGTGCCCAGTCCTGCGGAAAGGCGCAAACGAACGTGAGCTGCTATACCGAATCCCCCGCTGGCCATCGGGGACCGAGTGGTAAGGCCATGATCTGCAGGGGAACGGATCACTCATTCTTCCATTGGGGACAGGTGCACGAACGACAACTCCAAACGTCACACATCCGCCGCCTACTTACCGTTTAGGTGGCACCAGCGAGATCCAGCTAAGGAAAAAGAGTGTCGCGGCTGCTCCACTCCGCCGCGGTCTCATGAACTTCACGGAGGAACCTAGCTTCTTCAGCGAAGCTGGAGGAACCCCTTCCCGCGCGCAAAGCGAATGGGCGCTGTGCTGTGGGTCAGTTTCGGGGCGGGGGGCGCAGAGATACCAGAAGAATGATTCATTTGTTTGGATCGACGAGCTTTTTCAGCCCCAAAACTCAGAATCAATGGAATGTCTGTCCATAAACATCTATTCTATCTGTATATATAGGGGATCTCTTTATACATATCAAAGTCTTTTATGGCATGATATGATCGCCTAGCTGTAGCCGCATATCAGCTGCGCTCAATATGCGGATTTCTGTTGGATCAGATCTTTTCTTTCGCTTTGCCGGAAGCTTTTTGACCTAGCGAAAAGCACTTTCGCGCAAGCAAAGTAGAAGCTTTGCCAGAAGCAAGACGAGGAAGCGGAGCTGTCGTATAAGCGGTAGCTTCCCCCGCCCGACTAAAATACAAGAGTCGCGGCCTACTTTGATTGCGAAGGGGTTTGGCAACAAGCAAACGGCTTTCTATCATAGTTGCAAGGGTTCAAAACCTTAGTTCGCTGCTTTTCCCAGGGCCAGAGAAGGGCTTATACTGCTCGCCTTTGTTTGGTTTGATATATTCATTCAGTCAAAATACAAACTACAACAAAGTGGAAATGGAAGGGCCACTATAGAAGCTAGAACTTGCCTTATAAGTCGGCCTAACCAAAGCGTCACGACAACAAAAAATTACCCTTATGAATGGAATCTTAAGTAGGGGGCTTTGACCGCCCGCCTATCAATCAAAGAGGCAGAGAGTAAACGTAAGCTCACCCGTAAGCTCGAAGAGCTTCCCTTCATTCGCTTCGCGGGAGCCGCACAGCACATAGCTGGAAGTCAGAGGGCCCATACTACCTGCCTAACCCTTCGCTCCGAGGGACCGTAGATCGGAAAGCACCCCATTTATCCAAAAGATAAGGGAAGGGGCCTATGTATTTGCATGACCCCTGCGGAGGAACCCCTATCCCGGAGCCAATCCCCTATTGGTCCTGCCACCACGCCGCAGAACGAGAGCTCGTGTGGAACCTTTTCTTTCTGGCGTAACAGCGGTGGAACGTAACAAAAGATTACGGTCGCCTAACATTAACATAAGGGCGGGGGGTACGGTAAACTCGGCCAAAATATGACACCCGAAGGGCCCGAACGCACAATCCTATCCCATCCGAGTCCGAGTTTACCCCTTGCACTGCGGACAGCCGACCGTAGCATCATAAGGCTTGCAGACCTTTCGAGGTAAAAAAAAAAAGGTACGGTACCATAGGAGGTTGGACTTTCTCAACGTGGTGTATAGCACGAAAAACCTTTCGATACAAGAAAGGGCCGTTCTCACATGAAAGAAGAGAATCAATCCTTTCTTCTCTTCTTTCTCTTTCTCGAGAAGGAAAGAAAGAGGATGGGGGGAGGGGGGAATGGGGCCGGTGCCCTTCTTTTACGGCCGTCACTCCTATTTGTCAGCCGTGAGGAACTACCGCTCGGTCGGTGGGAAAGGAAAGGCTTGGGCCTACCTATATCCCGATAAGACCTCATAAAGGAACGGCGGGAGTGATAGGTTCCATATTGCCGAGCTGAAGGGCAAGACTTTTGTACGTGATCGTAGTATGTGACGTCGTCTCGTCCACGCTGCATTGAAGAGTACCTACGCACTAAGTTCCGGTTCACTGATAAGGAAGATAGAGTTAGGCGGGGGTCTACGATGTGATACTCAAGTATGACCCGGGGAGATACATGCTAACTATGGGTAGGAAGCAGGAACCCTTATGTAAATAATTTCGGGGGGGTTACAGATCTCTTATACTACCATCGATCGACAGAGCGGAACGACCAGAAAAATAAGTGATGTTAGAAAGCCGTATGATAGGTGGTAACTATCTTGTACGGTTCGGGGGGTAATCGGCGTACTCCGGGAGAAATCTTTCGCTCTATCGAACATACAGGGAATTGGAGGTAGTATTCTACCGATGTTAAGTCATGGACTGGTTCCTTCAGCCCTTTTTCTATGTGTTGGTGTTCTATATGACCGACATAAGACTCGACTTGTTAGATATTACGGAGGTTTAGTGAGCACCATGCCGAATCTCTCTACCATTTTCTTTTCTTTTACTTTGGCCAATATGAGTTCACCTGGTACTAGCAGCTTTATCGGGGAATTTCCCATCTTAGTAGGAGCTTTCCAAAGAAATAGCTTAGTAGCCACATTAGCAGCGCTTGGGATGATTTTAGGTGCGGCCTATTCCCTTTGGCTATATAATCGTGTGGTTTCTGGAAATTTAAAACCCGATTTCCTCCATAAATTCTCCGATTCAAATGGCAGAGAAGTTTCCATATTTATACCTTTTCTTGTTGGAGGGGCGACCGTCCGTTGAACTACCAAAGAAAAAGGGTAAACCTATGTGATCATGACATTGTAGGTGCTTGCGATGGGACGGATGCGACTTCCCTCAGTTGGTTTGGGTGGCATAGCCCGTTGCATAAGTCCCCCTTTTTTTGATTCATTTTTTGAGTCTTTAGGGAGCCAAAGCTTGACTTTACTAATAAAGGCTCGCGCAGGGGCGCTAACTTTTTTTTTTGCTAAGCCGTCTCTTTCTGGGTGGGACCGAGAGAAATAAAGGACAGAGGGCAACCATGCATGGTACTTCTCGACCCTGTCTCCGAGGGACAGTTGAACGAGCGACTCATGAATGCTGCCGGGTCGGACGAGCCGATAACTCGAACGCGTTCGGTCTGTTTTTTGAGCAAGAATCACAGCGTTACCTTACTTTCACCATGATACGGACTCCAAGTTCTTATGGCAGAGCACGAGGAGATTTATCATCAATATTCTAATGGGAATGGAAACCAGAAGCACGACCGAGGTCTTCGTAGTCCAAAATAATCAAACCATCAATAACAGTAATGTAAGCATGAGACTTTTTGGTAGTACCGGTGAACCAGATGGCCGCGGCGATGGAATCTGGGACGGAGGACTCGTAGTATCTCTCTAGATCCGGCAAAAGCGAAAGACCCCCTAGCTCCATTCGAATGAAGGCTGACTGCTGAGCCCACTCTGGCCCCGCGGGGCGGGCCCCCGTGGTTGCGAGCCGGAGCTGCCATAGCTTATGGCTAGAGCAATGGGAGGGGCCCCGGCAGAGAGAACAGAACCGTAAGGATAACGAGTGCTCCGCCCGTCAAGCGGGCGGCAGGAGCAGCAGGCAAGTACTTGGTAGGCCAACAGTCCAGTGGGCACTCGACGAAAGGGGGGCACACGGAGCAAGTACGATAAATTGGCCCCGCTCCGCTTTATAAAAAGCAAGGACCACTACGGGAGGTCAAACTCAGGACCTATGGAAGTCGGGGCTCGTCCCCGGTCAATATTGGATCAAACAAAACAAGCAATAGGGGCCGTAGCACTGACCTCTTTTTTTATTGATTCAATATAATAGGGGAAAAGATCGTACAGTTCCCTACCGAGACAAGAGAAACTCTTAACAGATCCTCCGCGCGCTGGGCATACCTCTTCCGTGCGTCTTTCTCGTGGCAGGAACAGAACAACAGGGAAAGACCCGGCCGACCTGCCCAGGGCTCGAGGGCGAGCTTTAGTTAAGAGAGAATGGGGAGCGAATCGAAAGGCTTCCGTTTTCGTTCTTGGTTTGGTTCGGGCTCCTCTCGATCTTTTTCGTAGTAGGGAAGGGGGAAGGAGTCTAAATCTATGGACATTAATGAACCATCATTGATGGACGTTGCACATGACACGATCAATTCGACTCAAGGTCCGGCGCTAATAGAGGTTGCTTATTTTCCTAGTAGCGAAGGAAAAGGGCAGGGCTTTTTTCGTGGTAATAGTGGGCGGGTCTCCTTTCGAAGTAAAGGCCTTCGCATTCCTAATCCGCCCCACCAACCACGAACGGCTTAGTTTGCCCCAGCTTGGTGAATCCCCGCGCAACGACATAGTTTGTGCGCCCTTTACCGTTCTCGCTCAGTGTTTGCAACGGCTGGGGAGGCAGTCGTAGAAGCGAAGTCTATCGCCACGCCAACCATCAAATACGAGATTGGGGGCCCCTTCTCAACGATTTGATGGAATGGCCCACCCAATAGCGCTTATGTCATATGGGAACTCATGGCTGGAAACAATCCTTATGGTTTTGATATCCGGTAGGAATAATAAGAATCAAAGTCCAGGTAGGTTGGTGAGCCTAGTGATAGGAGACTATCTAGCTTGGTTCGGAGAGCACTTGTTGGGTTAAAGACTTTTTTTGTTGCTAAATGTTACAGCCTAAATGCTGAACTATTGACTCTACTCGTTCGGATGGGTGTTCACCCCAAAGTGTTCCCGGACTGCATGCATACATCCGTAAGTAACTTAGTGCAACATGGCAAATTTCATTGAGAGGAATCAGCAAAGAAAAGAAAAACGGGTCAACATCTTAATGTGTATTTGAGGTCCTCGGGCTGAGGAGTGTCCACATGAGTTCGTTGAGGTGTCTACACAGGAATCAAAACCTCTTTTCTATTCTGTCGAGAGTTCGGATTGCTCCACCTAAGTAGAACGAAAGGGAGGAAAGATTTTGATTCTTTATAGCCCTTACCAGACCTTATGTCATTTCCTTCGGTTGGGTTAGCTTTTTGGTAGGAAGGGCGGTAGTAGAGTTGCGTCAGGTCCTTCGCGTCACTCTACTCTTGGTTTTCCTGGCAGGGATGCCCATTGTTCCTTGCGATAACTACTCTTGGAGGAAGGGCTGGGCTACTAGATGGGCGGGTGCGCCACACCTAAACCAGGCTCAAAGCGATGAGACGATTTCTTCTCGGTTAGACTCTCGAGAACCAAAACAATAGACTGATTGACTGTGGTCAGGTCAGAGCCTTCTGTTGGAGGAGATTGATTTGACTTGCTATCGTACTGAGTCTTCCGCTGGAACTGGATTCTCTAAAGCTGAAAGTTTCTTCGCCCTCATCAATGAATTCATTAGTTTCTTCGCATTGGTATTAGAGTCAGACAGCCAGCTATATATGTGGGAGTCTTTTCTAGACTAGTATACTCTAGCTCCTTAGCTAGCAATAAGTAGTATTAGAAAGTGAGAGATAGGCCTATAGATTCCTTTGTCTCGTATTCAAACGGATACTATAGAAGGAGAAGGCTGAGAACGGCCTTGTTTGGCTCATCAATTCCAACAACCAACAAACGGTTACATCAAAGCTTGAAAGCCCTCCTAGCGCCTAAAAGCTGTCCGATCCAATGCAATCTCATTCACTACTTGTAAACCTCCGAAAAACGCGAAACCTTAAATAAAGGATAGGATCAAGTTCTTTCTGTAAGTAGACTAGCAGAACAGAAAGCTTAAGATTCGAGGAACGCCTCCGGTCAATGTATTCTTATTCCCCCTAATCAGCATTCCCATTCCATTCCCAATCAATGAGTGTTACGGAACTAGAAGCAATCCTTTCTTGTAGGAAGCTAACTTTCCCGACCTCCTATAAGGAAGTGAATGAAAGTAGGTGAAATCTCTTCTATTCAGAAGCGGATCAAGAAAATAGTAATCAACGGAGAGAATAAGCAATTGATAAGCAATTGAAAGGATTCTCATCTTGTCTTCTTCAAGGAGAAGCTTAGCTGCTTGGAGCAGGACTTCTTACAAGGCTATCTTGATAGAAGCAATTCTCTTTTGAGACACTGAAATACGCCCAGCAGGAACGAAATGAGAATATATTGGTGGTACGTAGTTGCTGTGCCTGAGAGAAGCGGCTAACATAGATGCTAGGGAAGGCGGTGAAGGAGAAGAGTGG